ACAGAATCACGCTCTAAGAACGGAATCACGCTCTGTAGGACTTGAACCTACGACATTGGGTTTTGGAGACCCACGTTCTACCGAGCTGAACTAAGAGCGCTTTCTTAATTACAAAAAAAGACTGTAAGGAAAAAAAGTCTTTATTTTTTTTTTTAACTACAATACATGTTGAAGGGCTATAGGAACATGTTGAAGGACTATAGGATGATATATAATATGATATAAAATAGAAATTAAAGAGTAGGTATGTCATGTCCAATTTTTATTGATTTCAATGGACCCTCGTTATGGCTCTGAGGCGAAGTGATAGGTAGGGATGACAGGATTTGAACCCGTGACATTTTGTACCCAAAACAAACGCGCTACCAAGCTGCGCTACATCCCTTTCATTTCAATTCAATTGGATTACAATGTCATTGTAGAGAATTCCTGCCTTCTTTTCTATATACTTATTTTATTTTCTTCATTGATATACATATTATCTTGCTATTTCGATTTTTCTATTTCGTCTTTTTTTTTGATCTCATATCATTTTTTTATCATATAATAATAAACTTTTTTTTTTTTTTATTATATGATATTCTATAGTATATGAAAAAATAAAATAGGAAAAAAGATATATATTTTGTTCTTTTAAGAAAAGGAAAATCTTATCTATCAAAGCGTTGTACATTTCAATTTGAATTCTGGATTCTGTGTACAAACCAAACGCAAGTGGCTTTTTTTTATATATACATTTGATCTTTTTTTTATTTAACTATATATCCGATCTGATCATATATGTATTACCATTAGGTATTACAATAAATATTATTTATTACAATTATTACAATAAGGAGGATTTAAAATGCGAGATCTAAAAACATATCTATCTGTAGCCCCGGTAATAAGTACTCTATGGTTCGGGGCTTTAGCCGGTCTATTGATAGAGATCAATCGCTTTTTCCCGGATGCGTTGACATTCCCGTTTTTTTCATTCTAGTTATTTTATTAACATAACAATAACGGGGGGTGTGAAGAAGATTAGAGATACAATTAAATATCTGTGACTGCTACCTCCTCTTCTTTATTTTTATAAAAATTATTCTATATTTTTTTTTTATTTATAAAAACAAAAATATAGAATAAAAGAAAGTTTATTCAATCGCAGCAAAATTCCGAGTGCGGGCCCCGTCTTCAAGTAAATTAACGTCAATTAAGAAAACGGAAATAAAAATGTAGCTAGGGCGAGAGTATCATATACGATGTTTAAATGAAATACTGTACTAAACTTCTAATTGAAATATATTTTCAAAGCATTGTATTACTTATTATTTTATTACTTTTTTTTTATTAGGATATTGGGTTGCAATGAAATTTTTTATAATTTGATTTCTGGATTTGATTTCGAGCTAGCAACTTCGATTTTTTTTTATTCCGCTCTTCTTCTCTTCAGATCGGAAAATCGAAGCGTTGAGTAAATAAAAAACCAAGGCGAGGGAGGGGCTCATGGCCAAGGGTAAAGATGCCCGAGTAAGAATTATTTTGGAATGTACCGGTTGTGTTCGAAACAATGTTAATAAGAAACCAAGAGGCATTTCCAGATATAGTACTCAAAAGAATCGACACAATACGCCTAATCGATTGGAATTGAGAAAATTCTGTCCCTATTGTTCCAAGCATACAATTCATGGGGAGATAAAGAAATAGACGGAAACGATAGCGGCTTTACAGGGAAGATGAAAAATGATATATTAACAAAAAATATCCTATTAGGATATAATATGGGAAGATAAAATCTATTTATAAAATTGTATATATAATTTTAATAAATAGAATATTGTAAAGAATTTCAATATTGTAAATTCTATATTGAAATATAAACAAGAAAGAAGGAAAATCCTATTTATTTTACTCGATCGGATCAAAAATGATAATGATTTAGAATTATAAGAAATAGGATTTTCAAAATAAGGACTAAACAAACCATGGATAAATCCAAGCGACTTTTTTTTAAGTCCAAGCGACCGCCTCGTAGGCGTTTGCCCCCGATCCAATCGGGGGATCGAATTGATTATAGAAATATAAGTTTAATTACTCGATTTATTAGTGAACAAGGAAAAATATTATCTAGGCGGGTAAATAGATTAACTTTAAAACAACAACGATTAATTACTATTGCTATAAAGCAAGCCCGTATTTTATCTTTGTTACCTTTTCTTAATAATGAAAAACGTTTTGAAAAAAACGAATTGGTCGCTCGCACTTCTGGTCTTAGAACTAGAAAAAAATAGGGTTACTCTTCAATTGAATCAAAATCAAAATTCGAATCCGAGCTCAAATTAAATTGATATTTTGTTCGAAAAATCTGAAAATCTAGATTTGATTGTCGTCGTCTTGTAAGAAAAAAACGAATTGGAAAAAAAAAAATCGTTTTTTTTATCTAAATTCAAGTTTTTACTCAGTTTGGCTACCTGATCATATTCTCTTATTTTATCATATTAATTTCTATTCTACCTTCTCGGAATTCACTCTCCCGGAAATAACGTGTATGTAAAACATCCCGATGTACTCCTTCCACTTTCCTTATTTTCTAATGTCAGTCGAAATCATATAAAGACAATTCCTATTTAATATAGCTAGTTGCGCAAGTATTTTACGATTAAGAAGCAACTGTCTCTTGGACAGATTGTTTATGAATCTACTATAACTATAGGATACCGCGCTTTCGCGAATTACTGCATTTATCCGAGTGACCCATAAACGACGAAAATTTCTTTTGTGCTTATCTCTATCCCGATGGGCCGAAACCAAAGCTCTTATTTTTTGTTGAATAATAGTTCGAGTAAGTCTTGAATGCGCCCCTCGAAAACTTGATGTGAATAAACGAATTTTTGTTCTACGCCTCCGCGCTATATATCCTCGTCTAATTCTGGTCATTGAATAAACGAAACTTTGATGAATAACTAATAAATTTCTTTTCTTTCAGTTATTCGTTTTCCTCCTTCTATATTAACAAAACTGATTCTGCCAATGTATAAAATAATAATTCCAACAGCTTTTGCTACTATAACCTTCCCAACCACGATTTGTTCTTTTTTTTTTTCTAGGTATTTCGCCTAGAAAAAGAGAAAGAACAAAAAAAAATTGTATTGATATTGGGTATCAAACAAAAACCGAATAAAAAAGTAATAACTAGAAATAGCTAAAAAATTAGTGGGTTCCATCGTTTCTATGGTTATTTCTTAAACGGTGAGGTCTGCTCTATACACCGGAGCCCCTTTCCTCATTTAATCATTTAATCAATGCTATTGCTAACTTGTACAGTTCATACTTTTTAGCTCTACTTATGAATTCTCCAGTAATAGTTCTTTCACAACGAGATCTATCTATACAGTAACGGTATTTAATTATGAAAATTAGCGGATTGGCTGACCCTGTTAGTCCGTTCTTGCAAGAGTAGGGGCATAACTTTCGGCCTTTTTTTATTTTAATTTAAATTTAAATAAGATTTCCCCTGCTTAACGACTAATCATTTGCTACCAATGGGAATTCTTTCTCATTTTAAATTGAAAATTGAGGTGATTAATGCACCAATGTAAACCATAAATTTGATACACAAGAGAGGGGTATGATAAATGTTTTTTTTAGATAGCGAAGGGCTTTCTTCTATTCTATCCTATTCATCCGTACTGCTCACGGATAGCGGAAAAATGGTTTCCTTTATTTTATCTTATCCGAACCCATGATCTGAACGAGTCGCACATACACCCGAGTACATGTTCCTCGGCGCTGAGGGCATCCCCCAAGTGCGGGGGATTTGGTGACATTTCTGATTGGCTGTCTTGTGTTTCTAATAAGTTGTTTAATAGTTGGCATGTTGAATCGTATGCATAATGGGCTGGTTTAGATCGATCCTAACCGGACGATTATGAGTTATTTATTTTCTATATTAATTTTCTATATTAATAGTTAAAAAAAGAAAAGAATAAAAATAATAAATAAAATCGCAAACTGCGATTGCATAAAATTCCTGCTATTTTTTAGGCAACTGCTACAAGATCAACAATTCCATAAGCTTGGGCTTCTGTGGCTGACATAAAAACATCTCGTTCCATGTCTTCGGATACAACCCATAAGGGTTTACCCGTTCTTTGTGCATAAACCCTTGTCAGGATTTCGCGAAGTTTCAGTAGTTCTTCCGCTTCCAGGACAAATTCTCTTGCTTGTGCTTCATAAAAACCAGCAATAGGTTGATGAATCATTACCCTGAGGATATAAGATAATCGATGGTTACTCTATCTCGGCTGATACGGTGACGAGAAAGAGAAGAGATAACGAATAATAAGAAAAAAAAAAGATAAAATTGAACAACCGTACAGGCATTGTTTGCGCATTGCATACGGCTCCACAATAGAATTGACTTTTACCTTTCATTGAATAAAAACAGAGAATATTTCATTTCTCATGCCTAGATCGGTAAATAATACAATAACCGCCCTTCTTTTTTTTAGGAGTTAAAAAAATACTATGGTGGTTCCGTTGCTTTATTTCATGGGCGATTTAGCAATCCCAAAGTTTCTTTTTTCAAATGCAAATAAAAAAATAATATAATTTTTTTTTTCGTACTCTTTCATAACATAAATGTGTTAAGAGTTCCCGGGCGTGAAAACAAAAAAGTTTGTGACGCTGAAATAGATCCCGATAGATAAGATAAAATCGTAAATATCCCTATATCTCATACTAATCTTTCGATACATAATCTACCGTTTTAAAAAAAAAAACAAGAAAAAAAAATTCTTATATCGAATTCGAAATGCCATGCTATTATTACTTAATATTCATAGTTCAGACGGCGAAGGCATAGTTTTCTTTCAAATAAAAACCCATTGGCGCCGAGCGTGAGGGAATGCTAGACGTTTGGTAATTTGTCCTCCGACCAGGATAAAAGATCCCATTGAAGCGGCTAATCCCATGCATACTGTCTGTACATCCGGTCGCACGAATTGCATAGTATCATAAATAGCTATTCCGGGTATTACCCATCCGCCGGGAGAGTTTATAAATAAATACAAATCTTTGGTCTCACTCTCTATACTGAGATATACCATAAGACCGATAAGTTGATTCGAAATCTCGCTATCAACATCTTGACCTAAAAACAGTAATCTTTCTCGATAAAGTCGATTGATTAGGATAAAAAACTACCCCCTATAAACCGTACATGCACCTTTTGATGCATACGGTTCACCAAATAAATCGCGAAAAAAAAAGAATCAATGTGTAGATTCCAGCCCCCCCCCCTTTTTGCTAGTGAGTTCTGTCTAACTTCTATTCTAACGGAGGGCTTTTCTTCCATTTTTCAAGAAAGATGAGTTTTGATGTGTTTACATCTAAAAAAGAATTCATTAAACTTATCAAACTAACTTCATCATTGATGTATTTTTCATCGTGATCCAATTCAAATCGTGATGCCATTTTCTTGTTCCCGAAGGGTCTTATTCAATTCTTTTAGGTTTGCGCTCTACTCCGAGTAAAGATCCGCCCGATTTTGATTTGCACATATAGGGCAAGGCAAATGTCCCCATACCACACCCTTTTGCTACACTTTTTTTTTCATTTCATGCTTTACGCCGAATATTTAATGTATTCATCATATTATTCCATTGATTATGATTATCAATTTGATATTACTTCTACTTATCTACTTAATAACTTATTAAGTTATCTACTTATAAATTCTAAATTAAATAGAATAGGATACAAGTAGTAATGCTCGATATATTACTTTACTGATTGGTTTTTTCTAAACGAAGCCTGGATACTTCATTTTATTGGTCCAAACAAGCAAGCCAACCATAAATTATTCTAAATTGGATAATATTAATCTGTATACCCCAAAAAGGAAAGCAATTGCACTTAATTTTATTTCACGCTCCCAATTTTTGATGATTTAGATTTAATCAATCTTTCTTGGGCGAAACAGAGTATATCCCGATCGGGGGGGAGAACGGGAAAATCCCATATGACCCAATATATCTGACAAGTCGCACTATATGTCAATCCAAATTGAATCGTCCTCTCCAGGATTTCGAAAAGGAACTTTTGGAACACCAATAGGCATTTAATGAAAAAAAAAATGAAATACTCTAATTCATCACTTTGATGTGAAAGCGTAACAATGAATTTTTTTTTTCATAAAGTGTTAATAAGATTGGGCTTTATCATATTTTATGTTTAGATTCGATAAGTTCATAAAAAAACTAAATCTTAAATAAAGTAAAGGGAGACAAACTTAAAAAGTCAAATTCTTACAAATATGATTAGGCCCTTTGAATGATGAACAAATATGTATGCATTCGCTCATAGATAAAGATAGATGGCCAACCCTGCCATTGCGTATTGTTACTTATCGGGTATAGAATAGATCTGCTTCCCTTGTTTCTTACAAACCGAATTCTTACATTATTACTAAAATATTACTAAAATAAAAATAGTAATCCTTTCCCCGAGATAATCCACTGAAAAGTGGAAATATATAACATAGTTTTTTCAGTGCAATAAAGTTACATAGTGTCTATTTTTCGTTGATAAAGGGGTATTTCCATGGGTTTGCCTTGGTATCGTGTTCATACTGTTGTATTGAATGATCCCGGTCGTTTGCTGTCTGTCCATATAATGCATACAGCTTTGGTTGCTGGTTGGGCCGGCTCGATGGCTCTATATGAATTAGCAGTTTTTGATCCCTCCGATCCTGTTCTCGACCCAATGTGGAGACAAGGCATGTTCGTTATACCTTTCATGACTCGTTTAGGGATAACCAATTCGTGGGGCGGTTGGAGTATCACTGGAGGAACCGTAACGAATCCGGGTATTTGGAGTTATGAAGGTGTGGCTGGAGCTCATATTGTGTTTTCTGGCTTGTGCTTCTTGGCAGCTATCTGGCATTGGGTGTATTGGGATCTAGAAATATTTTGTGATGAACGTACGGGAAAACCTTCTTTGGACTTGCCCAAGATCTTTGGAATTCATTTATTTCTCTCGGGCGTGGCTTGTTTTGGGTTTGGCGCTTTTCATGTGACCGGATTGTACGGTCCTGGAATATGGGTGTCCGACCCTTATGGACTTACCGGAAGGGTACAATCTGTAAGTCCGGCATGGGGTGTGGAAGGTTTTGATCCTTTTGTTCCGGGCGGAATAGCCTCTCATCATATTGCAGCAGGGACATTAGGCATATTAGCGGGCCTATTCCATCTTAGTGTCCGTCCGCCTCAACGTCTATACAAAGGATTACGTATGGGAAATATTGAAACCGTCCTTTCCAGTAGTATCGCTGCTGTCTTTTTTGCAGCCTTTGTTGTTGCTGGAACTATGTGGTATGGTTCAGCAACTACCCCGATTGAATTATTTGGTCCGACTCGTTATCAATGGGATCAAGGATACTTCCAGCAAGAAATATATCGAAGAGTTGGTGCTGGGCTAGCCGAAAATCAAAGTTTATCTGAAGCTTGGTCTAAAATTCCTGAAAAATTAGCTTTTTATGATTACATCGGCAATAATCCGGCAAAGGGCGGATTGTTCAGAGCAGGCTCAATGGACAATGGGGACGGGATAGCTGTTGGGTGGTTAGGACATCCTATCTTTAGAGATAAAGAAGGGCGTGAACTTTTTGTACGCCGCATGCCTACTTTTTTTGAAACATTTCCGGTTGTTTTGGTAGACGGAGACGGAATTGTTCGAGCTGATGTTCCTTTTCGAAGGGCAGAGTCGAAGTATAGTGTCGAACAAGTAGGTGTAACTGTTGAGTTCTATGGTGGCGAACTAAATGGGGTCAGTTATAGCGATCCTGCCACTGTGAAAAAATATGCTAGACGTGCTCAATTGGGTGAAATTTTTGAATTAGATCGTGCTACTTTGAAATCCGATGGTGTTTTTAGGAGCAGTCCAAGGGGTTGGTTTACTTTTGGGCATGCTTCATTTGCTCTGCTCTTCTTCTTCGGACACATCTGGCATGGTGCTCGAACTTTGTTCAGAGATGTTTTTGCTGGGATTGATCCAGATTTAGACGCTCAAGTTGAATTTGGAGCATTCCAGAAACTGGGGGATCCAACTACAAGAAGACAAGTAGTTTGATACACCATTGATCTCTTACTTTTCACCTCTCCTCTATTTTTTTTTTATTTGAAAGAAGGTACCGACGATATTTTAATTTGAATTGCCACCCTTTCTTTGAATCTTGCTCTTTTTTTTTTTTTAGCTGGAGGGTGATCAAAAATAAACAGGTATGGAAGTTATAATTGTAAACCACAATCGAATCTATGGAAGCATTGGTTTATACATTTCTCTTAGTTTCGACTTTAGGAATAATTTTTTTCGCTATCTTTTTTCGAGAACCGCCTAAAGTTCCAACTAAAAAGATGAAATGATTTTTCATCATCTTAGTTATTTTTCATTATCTTAGTTGAAGGAAAGAGCTTCAAAATCTTAGGAAGCTCTTTCCTTCAACTAGTCCCCGTGTTCTTCGAAGGGATCCCTTAGTTGTTGAGAGGGTTGCCCAAAAGCAGTATATAAGGCATACCCCGTAAAACTTACAAGTAAACCAGATATAGAGATGGCGACTAGGGTTGCTGTTTCCATTATTATCTATTTCAAGACAAGACCGCGACGGATCTATGCTAATTTATTTACAACAGAATGCTATACAAAGTCAACAGATCTTAATTAATACAAAATAAAATAAAAATAGTACTTATGGCTACACAAAGCATTGAGGGCAGTTCTAAGTCTGGTCCAAGACGAACTTTTGTAGGGACTTTATTGAAACCGTTGAATTCGGAATATGGTAAAGTAGCTCCGGGATGGGGGACTACTCCTTTGATGGGTGTCGCAATGGCTTTATTTGCGATATTCTTATCTATTATTTTGGAGATTTATAATTCTTCTGTTTTATTGGATGGAATTTCAATGAATTAGATTTAATTTACAAGAATAGTGAAGTCCTCGTTTTTCAATACAAAGCGAAGCGTTTGGATCTCGGATTTTTTTAGCCCATCCCTATTCTATTTTGGTAGTTCGATCGTGGAATTTATTTCTTTCTGTATTTTTGGAATATGAGTGTGCGGCTTGTTATAATGGATCCTATTGATAGTACAGAGGATGGGTCTGTCATCTTGATAGAGATGGGGTTTTTACCTCGTCAGGTATTTATTCGAGTATTTGGAGCACGGAATATATGAAATAGATTACGAATTAGTCCAACTATGATTCATATTTAATATAGAGAGAGAGATCCCGCGACCGGACTACAACAAAAAATTTCAAAGAATTAGAGATTAGAGTTAGAGAGTATAAATTGAAAGATTTTTCTTTTTTCAAACTCTTTGTATATTCATTCTTTCTTACTTTTGATCAATTTTTTTTTTTTGGATTTTTAGTCATTATTATATTAAATAAGCGATGATACAACGGTTTTGACTCATGCAATCTTTGGGCTTAGTTTGAAGATTTTATTGAATCATCGTGGTTCTAGTATGAATCTGAGGTTTCAGTCGATTTATAGGATCTTAACAAGAAAATTCCTATCAATCAATAAAAAAAAACAACATTAAGGTGGTATTACATACAAATAAAAAGAAATACTAAATTAAGAAAAATAAAAATAGTTAAGGGAAATAGAAGATTTAAGAGGCCTATAATAATTAAGATTAAAAGATTAATGAGCCGACTTGATATTTTAGCATTATAACCACAAAGACAAAGAATAGTGTTCGGATTTTTCTTTTTTCGTTTTCTCTTGTCATCCTCAGAATGGATTCTTGAGTCATAGAATTAAAACGTTTTTTATTCCATATATCCGTTTCAACTAGTATTTTGGTGTTTCTGTTTGAGCTGTACGAGAAGAAATTCTCATATACGGTTCTGAGAGGGGGAGTCATCTTAGGTTACCTATCTCAATAAAGTTTATGATTGGTTCGAAGAACGTCTCGAGATTCAAGCGATTGCTGATGATATAACTAGTAAA